AGGATTCAAATCCAAGAATCGTTCATGAATTCGCAGTCAGCAGTTAACAGTTAACGGTTCCAATTGGTTTTGTCATAAATTTATCTTTTGTGATGGAAAATCACATTTTCTTTTTCATTCAATTCAATAGAAGAGTGAGAAAAGGCTTTTAGCATTGTGTATTTTTTGAGATACTATATAATCAATCGGGGGATAAATCAAAAAGGGAAGGTTTTTTTTAGGAAAAGGGTTAAGGAAAAGAGGACTGGAGATGCAAGTAGAATAAAAAAAAAGCTGTTCGTTAATCCAGGAACATTTTCATATATTTTGTATCATTTTGGCGGCATGGCCGAGTGGTAAGGCGGGGGACTGCAAATCCTTTTTCCCCAGTTCAAATCCGGGTGTCGCCTAATCAACAAAAGACTCAAAATATCTTCTTCTGTTATCTGTTAATATAACTCGCCGAATTATTGCCTATCAGAATATCAGAAAGGGGCTGTTCATTCTTGTTTGCTTCTAAGCATAAGCATCTTAGCTGGGTGGGGTTTGTATAGTATAAATAAAAGATTCTAAATCCTTGGGATTCAAATAAATATGCTATTTTTTAGTAATAGCAGAGGGATTACCAAGACTTCGGTTGACTACTTACTAATTATTTATTAATGTCGTGTACAATGACTGGATCTTGAGCTAGATTGGAGAGTTTGATTTGATAGGAAATCTAATTGGATGGAATTAATAGTTGTGGTAAAGGAGCCGAAGACAACGAACGACGGACTCGCGCGAATCCTGGTCGGGATATTGATTGAATAGATAGTTTCTTTTTATATTTATTTATAGAAGAAAGGAAGGGGAAAAAGTAATTTCTTTTCGGCAACCCTTAATCAAGAATATACTGTCTCCCTACTATGAGATAATCGTCGAGAAAGATAGGGTTCGGGTTAGATCAAAAGGGGAATTTGTGGTATGGAATAGATAATGGTTTTTATTTTTATGCTTTTTACTTAGAAAGATCAACAAAAACGGAATAGGCCTTATGATTACTTTACTACATATTCCATTAAAAATAATCCCTTAAGATATTACTACATATTTTGCTTGTTTCCCAATTAGAAGTAATACATATAAGAATTTCTTATGAGTTGATTTATTGGAGTGCTTTATCCCTAGTGTTAGGACGGAATCCCCTTTTGACTCTGCGCCATGGATTCCACTATTATTAGTGAGGAAAAATGGGATAATTCCTTCATATTTATAGAGATAGGGGACATAATTCACATGGATATAGTCAGTCTTGCTTGGGCTGCTTTAATGGTAGTCTTTACATTTTCCCTTTCACTCGTAGTATGGGGAAGAAGCGGCCTCTAGAGGTACTACTAATTGTCGATCTAACTGTATCAATTTTTTGATAGTCAGAACATAAAGAACAAATAGATGTAGCAAATAAGAAGAATGGGTCTCTAGGTCAATTCCATATGTGGAATTGATATCCACATATATCAAGATAATATTGTAGATTGATCTACATCAATGTAAACCTCTGTTTTGATACTAGAGTACAACTTTGTAGATTGTACAACTTTAATACACTACAATAACACTAATAACTAGATAGTATGGTAGAAAGAAATAGATGATTCTTTCTTACCATACTATCGGAATACTTCCAATTATAGTCCGTTCATTTAGATGGGAATCCTTTTCATTTCGTCAATTTAAGAACTCGGAACCCAAGTTTTATTCAAAATAACTAATTATTTTGACTAACTGTTTTTACATAAATGATAAGTAGAAAAGCAGTAGGAACTAGAATGAATAGTGCAGTAGCAATAAATGCAAGAATATTAACTTCCATAATCTCATCGTTTTTTTTACTTCACAATAACTCGGGATTTGGTCCCATAGAGAGGATAAATCTTTTGCCTTTATTTAAAATTTAAATTCAATAAAAAAGATCTCGCTCGATTATCTTGAATCCGATCAATATCATGAATAACAATATCGGAACTATCAAATCAATTCGTTGTCGAGAATTGAATAGTATAACATAGGAAGTTCTTTTATCCATACCGAACCCAAACTTTGATTTCTGACCCCATCCAAAATTCCTTTATTTCTCATCCATTTCCTTTCTTTTTTTCTCTAACCTACTTTACGTCTTCCTTTCTTGTACAATTATTATCTAATGAAGTATCATCAGATTGCCCTTTCACTTCTATCAGTTACATATACATAGTTACAAACCCAAACAAAGAATCAAAATAAGGATCACCCCTTGCTTTGGGAATGAAAGCCCCCAGCCCCTTTCATAAAAAAGGAGAGATTCATTGATGCATTTATTGGATCCGTCGGGACTGACGGGGCTCGAACCCGCAGCTTCCGCCTTGACAGGGCGGTGCTCTGACCAATTGAACTACAATCCCAGGGAAATAAGGGATATAGCAGAAATTTTGATTCTTTTTTATCTCCGTATCAGGTATTTCTGAAAGACAAGGGGGTTATACCACCTCTTGGTAAATTG